CTCCAAACAATTCGAGCTAAAATTGATTATTGTTCCTATCCAATTCGAACTATCTATGGAGTATTAGGCATCAAAATTTGGATATTTACAGACGAGGAATAATAAGCCCTTAACTTGTCTTTCTGTTCTATTCTATACAACGACGGAAAAAAATAACAAACTCTTTTATTCTTTTCCACTCAATGAAAACAACCATAAGCAATTCGAATTTTAAATTTTATAGGGTGAAATAAAAATTCGATTGACCATTTGATATAATAGAATTGCTATGCTTAGTGTGTGACTCGTTGATTTTTTTAAAGTTAGGATTCAAAAAGATGGACCAAGTCCGTAATATGAACTAATAACCAACCCATCGCTTCGTACTATCTGGATCCAAAAAACCAGTCAAGATATGATATATTGGTCATATCGTTGTAGCAACTGATTTGCATAAACAAAAGAAAAATCAATCAATATGATTCGGAGTTGTGAAGCGAACTATAAAAAAATATAGATAAATGGAAGGTTGAGAGAAAGAAAAAGAACATCCATAACTGATATATGATTCCAACATGTAAGGTCTATGAGTAATCTCATAACATAAAAAGTAATAAAGCATCACTACGGATTCATCCATAATCAGATGAATTCATTCATAGAACAAACAAATCAAGAGCTTCGAGCCAATAAAGACTGAGAAAATTGACTCAAAAACGAATTTCATTAGGAGCTCCGCTGTCGAATTAAGACCTAACCATTAATATTAATCGAGAGGCGATGAGAACGACGGAATCTGTGAATACAGAAAATTCTATTGACAGAGAATTCGAATGATTCATTGGGCAGGATGGCGGAAGGAACTGAGACTCATTCATTTATACTGAGAGGTCGCGCGCTAACCTTACAACTGAAATAGATATTGAAAGAGTAAATATTCGTCCGCGAAAGCTTTCTTTTATTGGATTACTAAATTTTGGACGATCTAATAGGATAAAAGTCGAAACAAAATAAAAAATCCGTTATAACGTTATAAAAAAGGACATTCTAATTCTATGTATTACATTATCTATAACATAGATATGTTTAATTAACTATTCAAACAAGATATAAAAATTCCTACTAGATTAGATAAAATGTCAAAAAATCCCACGATTCAGTATATTATTCATTAAATAATATCGTAATTAACTATTTTTTACTAGATTTTCATTCGCGAGGAGCCGGATGAGAAGAAACTCTCATGTCCGGTTCTGTAGTAGAGATGGAATTGGGAGAAACAACCATCAACTATAACCCCAAAAAAACCAGATTCCGTAAACAACATAGAGGAAGAATGAAGGGAATATCTTATCGAGGGAATTGCATTTGTTTCGGTAAATATGCTCTTCAGGCACTTGCACCCGCTTGGATCACATCTAGACAAATAGAAGCAGGACGACGAGCAATGGCACGAAATGTACGTCGGGGTGGAAAAATATGGGTACGTATATTTCCAGACAAGCCGGTTACAGTAAAACCTACGGAAACACGTATGGGTTCGGGGAAAGGATCCCCCGAATATTGGGTCGCTGTCATTAAGCCAGGTCGAATACTTTATGAAACGGGCGGAGTAGCAGAAAATATAGCCAGAAAGGCCATTTCAATAGCGGCGTCAAAAATGCCTATACGGACTCAATTCATTATTTCGGGATAGGAATGTAAAACTAATAAAGAGTTCTTGGGGATGAAAAAAGAATCGAAATTTTTTCTGGACAAATAATATTTATTTTTTTCGCCCTTTGCATTGAAAGGAGGTATTAAAAAACGATGATTCAACTTCAGACCCATTTGAATGTAGCGGATAATAGCGGGGCTCGAGAATTGATGTGTATTCGCATCATAGGAACTAGTAATCGTCGATATGCTCATATTGGTGACATTGTTGTTGCTGTGATCAAAGAAGCAGTACCTAATATGCCCTTAGAAAGATCAGAAGTTGTCAGAGCTGTAATTGTACGTACTTGTAAAGAACTAAAACGTGAAAACGGTATGATAATACGATATGACGATAATGCTGCAGTTGTCATTGATCAAGAAGGAAATCCAAAGGGAACCCGAGTTTTTGGTGCGATTGCCCGGGAATTGAGACAATTCCAGTTTACTAAAATAGTTTCATTAGCTCCCGAGGTATTATAATTTATAGTCGTAATTTAAATGAAAAGATTCTGTTTCACGCATATACCTTTATTTAAGAATTCATAAATAAAAAGAAAGAACATGTTGATTATATCCAAATTCGGAGGTACCAATAAATTTAGTTCATCATGGGTAAGGACACTATTGCTGATATAATAACCGCGATACGAAATGCCGACATGAATAAAAAAGGAATGGTTCGAATTGCATCTACTAACATTACCGAAAATATTGTTAAAAAACTTTTACGAGAAGGTTTTATCGAAAACATGAGAAAACATCGGGAAAGCAACAAATATTTTTTGATTGTAACCTTGCGACACAGAAAGAATAGACAAAAACCATATAAAAGAAATATTTTAAATTTAAAACAGATCAGTCGACCCGGTCTACGAGTCTATTCTAACTATCAACGAATTCCTAGAATTTTAGGCGGGATGGGGATAGTAATTCTTTCTACTTCTCGAGGTATAATGACAGACCGAGAAGCTCGATTAGAAGGAATTGGTGGAGAAATTTTGTGTTATATATGGTAATCCTTTCGAATATCCAAATTGGATCCGTAACTTCCTCTTTGTAAAAAAAAAGAGAACCGGTTGTCTAATATCACTCCTACTCCACGAGTTGATACTTCAAGGGGTTTTACTTGAAATGAAAGAATATAAAAGGATTCAGGAAAGGTCCATTTCTGAATCACATCACTTCCCAACGGTATGTTCCGGGTTCGTTTAGATAATGAAGATCTTATTATAGGTTATGTTTCAGTACGGATACGGCGTAGTTTTATACGGATACTACCAGGAGATCGAGTTAAAATGGAAATAAAGTCGTTATGATTCAACCAGAGGGTGTCTAATTTATCGACTTCGCAACAAAGTTTAAAAGATTCGAGAGTCGTTTTTTCAACTTCACCATTCCCTTTTTATGGGGTTTTATGGGGATAGAATTCGAGGTTCAAAATTTCAAGAAACTTAGTTTCTTCCAACCAATAAAGTATATTCCGAATTAAGGATAAGGAATAACAAATATGAAAATAAGAGCCTCTGTTCGTAAAATTTGTGAAAAATGTCGTCTGATCCGTAGGCGGGGACGAATTATAGTAATTTGTTTCAACCCGAGACATAAACAAAGACAAGGATAATATTTCTAAACAAGGGCTCTCTAAAAGAGCCAATATACAAATAATAAATTAAAGGATCTGTTTTTTGGCATGAAATGGATATATCCATATATTTCGGACTCATAGTTATGAAATGGTACAATATGGCAAAACCTATACCAAGAGTTGGTTCACGTAGAAATGGACGTATTGGATTACGTAAGAATGCGCGTAGAATACCAAAGGGAGTTATTCATGTTCAGGCAAGTTTCAACAATACCATTGTAACTGTTACAGATGTACGAGGTCAGGTGGTTTCTTGGTCCTCTGCGGGCACTTGTGGATTCAAGGGTGCAAAAAAGGGGACACCATTTGCTGCTCAAACCGCAGCAGAAAACGCTATTCGTACAGTAGTGGATCAAGGTATGCAACGAGCAGAAATCATGATAAAGGGTCCCGGTCTTGGAAGGGATGCAGCATTACGAGCTATTCGTAGAAGTGGTATGCTATTAAGTTTCGTACGAGATGTAACCCCTATGCCACATAATGGCTGTAGGCCTCCTAAAAAACGACGTGTATAGAATAAAAAGCTTTCAAGAGAAATAAATGATTCAATGATCTAAGCAAATAATATTACTATGGTTCGAGAGAAAGTAACAGTAGCTACTCGGACATTACAGTGGAAGTGTGTTGAATCAAGAGTAGACAGTAAGCGTTTTTACTATGGACGTTTTATTTTGTCTCCACTTATGAAAGGTCAAGCCGACACAATAGGCATTGCAATGCGAAGAGCTTTGCTTGGAGAAATAGAAGGAACATGTATTACACGTGCAAAATCTGAGAAAATACCGCATGAATATTCTACCATAGTAGGTATTCAAGAATCGGTACATGAAATTTTAATGAATTTGAAAGAAATTGTATTGAGAAGTAATCTGTATGGAACTTATGACGCATCTATTTGTGTCAAAGGCCCCAGGTATGTAACTGCTCAAGACATCATTTCACCGCCTTCTGTGGAAATCGTCGATAATACACAGTATATAGCTAACTTGATGGAACCAATTGATTTTTGTATTGGATTACAAATCGAGAGGAATCGTGGATATCGTATAAAAGCACCAAATAACTTTCAAGACGGAAATTATCCTATAGATGCTATATTCATGCCTGTTCGAAATGCAAATCATAGCATTCATTACTATAGAAATGAAAAACAAGAGATACTTTTTCTCGAAATATGGACAAATGGAAGTTTAACTCCGAAAGAAGCCCTTCATGAAGCCTCCCGGAATTTAATTGATTTATTTATTCCCTTTCTCGATGTGGAAGAAGAAAACTTACATTTAGAGGACAATCAACACAAGGTTACTTTACCACTTCTTACTCTTCATGATAGATTGATTAATCTAAGGAAAAATACAAAAAAAATAGCGTTGAAATATATTTTTATTGATCAATCAGAATTGTCTCCTAGGATCTATAATTGCCTTAAAAGTTCAAATATACATACATTATTGGACTTTTTGACTAAGAGTCGAGAAGATCTTATGAAAATCGAGCATTTTCACATAGAAGATGTAAAACAGATATGGGGCATTCTAGAAAAACATTTCGAAATTGATTTACCAAAGAATCCGTTTTAAATCCATTTTTTTTAGAAACAAGAAAAAGATAAAAATGGATTTTGAATCTTTAGCGGAATCGATATATTCGGAATAGATCTAGGCTCTAATTGAACAAA